ATAAAATGAATTTTTTCAACTAATCATAAAGATATTGGAACTTTATACTTTATTTTTGGTATATGATCAGGAATAATTGGATCTTCTCTTAGAATATTAATTCGTTTAGAACTAAGACAAATTAATTCAATTATTAATAATAATCAACTATATAATGTAATTGTTACTATTCATGCTTTTATCATAATTTTTTTTATAACTATACCAATTGTAATTGGAGGTTTTGGAAATTGATTAATTCCATTAATAATAGGATGCCCAGATATATCATTTCCACGATTAAACAACATTAGATTCTGATTATTACCTCCTTCATTAATAATAATACTTTCAAGATTTTTAATTAATAATGGAACAGGAACAGGTTGAACAATTTACCCTCCCTTATCAAATAATATTGCTCATAATAATATTTCTGTAGATTTAACTATTTTTTCTTTACATTTAGCAGGAATTTCTTCAATTCTTGGAGCAATTAATTTTATTTGCACAATTTTAAATATAATACCTAACAATATAAAAATTAATCAAATTCCATTATTTCCTTGATCAATTCTAATTACAGCCATTCTTTTAATTTTATCATTACCAGTACTAGCTGGTGCTATTACAATATTACTAACAGACCGAAATTTAAATACATCTTTTTTTGATCCATCAGGAGGAGGAGATCCTATTTTATATCAACATTTATTTTGATTTTTTGGACATCCTGAAGTATATATTTTAATTTTACCAGGATTTGGCTTAATTTCTCATATTATTAGACAAGAAAGAAATAAAAATGAAACATTTGGAAATATTAGAATAATTTATGCTATATTAACAATTGGATTATTAGGATTTATTGTATGAGCTCACCATATATTTACAATTGGAATAGATGTTGATACTCGAGCTTATTTTACATCCGCTACAATAATTATTGCTATCCCTACCGGAATTAAAATTTTTAGATGATTAGCAACTATTTATGGATCTAAAATTAATCTATCTCCTTCTACAATCTGATCATTAGGATTTATTTTTCTTTTTACTATTGGAGGATTAACAGGAGTAATTTTAGCTAACTCCTCTATTGATATTATTTTACATGATACATATTATGTAGTTGCTCATTTTCATTATGTACTATCAATAGGAATTGTATTTGCTATTATTGCAAGATTTATTCATTGATTCCCAATCTTTACAGGATTTACAATAAATTATTTTATTTTAAAAATTCAATTTATTTTAATATTTATTGGAGTTAATTTAACTTTTTTCCCTCAACACTTTTTAGGGTTAAATGGTATACCCCGACGATATTCAGATTATCCAAATAATTTCTTAATATGAAATATAATTTCATCAATTGGATCAATTATTTCTACATTAAGAATCATTATCTTAATTTATTGTATTTGAAATAGTATATTTTTAAAAAAAATAACAATTTTTAAACTAAATCTAAATAATTCAATTGAATGAATTCATAATTTACCCCCTTTAGAACATTCTTATTATGAATTACCATTAATTAATAATTTCTAATATGGCAGAAATAATGTAATGAACTTAAAATTCATTTATAAAGATTAATCTTTTTTTAGAAATTATAACCTGAATAAAACTAAATTTCCAAAATAGAAATTCTCCATTAATAGAACAATTAATTTTTTTTCATGATCATACAATTTTCATTATTATAATAATTATATCCGTAATTTCTTATATAATAATTTTTATTATCAAAAATAAATTTATTAATATTAAAATTTTAGAAAATCAAATAATCGAATTTATTTGAACTATTATTCCCCCAATTATTTTAATTTTTATTGCTCTTCCATCTTTACACTTATTATATTTAATAGATGAAATTAAATCTCCTATTATAACCATTAAAATTTTCGGACACCAATGATTCTGATCATATGAATATTCAGATTTTTCAAATATTGAATTTGAATCTTATATAATTAATAATATAAATAAAGAAAATTTTCGATTAATTGAAGTAGATAATAAAACTATCCTACCATTTAAATTAAATATCCGATTATTAATCTCTTCTGATGATGTAATTCATTCATGAACAATTCCTTCATTAGCAATCAAAATAGATGCTATTCCAGGACGAATAAATCAAACCAATTTATTTATAAATCGGCCAGGACTATTTTTCGGACAATGCTCAGAAATTTGTGGAATTAATCATAGATTCATACCAATTCAAATCGAATCAATTTCAATAAATAAATTTATTTATTGAATTAAAAATTTTTAAATAATTTCATTAGATGACTGAAAAGCAAAGTAATGATCTCTTAAATCAATTTATAGTAAATTAGCAATTACTTCTAATGAAAAAAATTAGTTAAATTAAATAACATTAATTTGTCAAATTAAAATTATTATTATAATATTTTTTTATTCCCCAAATAGCACCATTAAATTGATTAATTTTATTTATATTCTTCACACTTATATTCATAATAATTTTAACTATAATTTATTTTTTATTCACAAAATTTATTAAAATTAATTTAACTAAAAAACAATACACAAAAAATTATAATAAATTTATTTAATATTTTTGATCCTTCAACAACATTACTAAACTTAGAATTAAATTGAATCAGATCAACAATAATTATTATTTTTATACCTAATTTTTTATGAATAATACCAAATCGAATTAATATAATTATTTTAAATTTAATAAATATTTTAAATAAGGAAATATTAATATTATATAAATCAAAAAATATTAAATCACCATCATTTATATTTATTTCATTATTTATATTTATCTTATTAAATAATTTTATTAGTCTATTTCCATATATTTTTTCATCATCAAGACATATAATTTTTTCCATAACAATAGCAATACCATTTTGATTATTTTATATTACTTTATCAATTTTTAAAAATACTAAAAATATAATTTCCCATTTAATTCCTTTAAATACTCCTATCTATTTAGCTCCTTTAATAACTTTAATTGAAACAATAAGAATTTTAATTCGACCTTTATCATTATCAATTCGATTAACTGCTAATTTAATTGCAGGTCATCTATTAATAACTCTACTAAACTTCAATTCAATCATATTTATTATTATTTTAATTCAAATATTTATAATAATATTCGAACTTTGTGTAGCATTAATTCAAAGATATGTATTTTCAATCCTTGCATCACTCTATTCTAGAGAATAATGATAAAAATTAATCAACCTTACTTTATTTTAAATATTAGACCTTGACCAATTTTAATAGCATTTAATTCATTTAACTTAATAATTTCAAATATTATAATCATAAATTTTAAATTTAATTCTATTATAATATTAAATTTAATATTAATAATTTTGATTGCAACTTTATGATGACGAGATATTATTCGAGAAAGAACATTTCAAGGAAATCATAATTTTTATATTATAAATTTAATTAAATTAAGAATAATTTTATTTATTATTTCTGAAATATTTTTATTTATTTCATTTTTTTGAAATTTTTTACATAACTCTTTATCACCCTCAATTGAAATTGGATTAAATTGACCCCCTAAAAATATTAATTTTTTTAACCCTTTATTAATCCCTTTATTAAATACAATTATTCTTTTAACATCTAGATTTACAATTACTCTTACTCATTTTTACTTATTAAATAATTTAAAAAATAAATCTATTATATTCATATATTTAACAATTATTTTAAGTATATACTTTGTATTATTACAAGCTTTAGAATATAAACAAGCAAATTTTACATTCTCAGATTCAATTTTTGGATCATCTTTTTATATAGCAACAGGATTTCATGGACTTCACGTTATTATTGGAACAATTTTCCTAATTACTAACTTAATACGAATAATTAAGCTACACTTTTCATTTATTCATCATATCAGATTTGAATTATCAGCTTGATATTGACATTTTATTGACATTATTTGATTATTTTTATATATAACCTTTTATTGATGAAATAATTAAATTTTATTAATATAAAAAGTATATTTAATTTCCAATTAAAAAGTTTAAATATTAAATAAAATAATTTTTATTAATCTATTAATCATATTAACAATTATATTAATTATAATAATATTATTCACTATAATAATATTAATTAATATAAAAATAAAATTTAATTTTAATAAATCATCACCATTTGAATGTGGATTCGATCCATTTAATAAATCACGAATCCCATTTTCATTAAATTTTTATTTAATTGCAATTATTTTCTTAATTTTTGATATTGAAATTTCAATTATTATACCAATAATTTTAAATTTTAAAATTTCTAATATAATTAATTTTAACATTTTATTTTTAACATTTTTTATATTTATAATTATTACTCTATTTTATGAATGAAAATTTGGATCATTAAATTGAAAATTATAAGGATAATAGTTAAAATATATAACATTTAATTTGCTTTTAAAAATTATAATAAAAAATTTATCTTAAATAAATAATTTTAATAAGAAGTAATAATTACATATTAATTTCGACTTAATAAATAGATAAATTAAATATCCTTATTTTAATTGAAACCAAAAAAAGAGGTTTATTACTGTTAATAATAATATTGAAAAAAAATTCCAATTAAAAAGATTTTTAAAAAAAGAAGCTGCTAACTATCTTTTAAAGCATATTTTGTTTAATCTTTAAAATTTTATTTATTAGTTTAAAAAAAACATTATATTTTCAATATAAAATTAATTAAATAATAAAAATTATAAATATTTTATTTAAAAATATAATTATTACCTTTATATCTTCAATATAATACTCTTTTATTAAGCTATTTAAATTAAAAATTAAATATAAAAATAATGAAAAATCATAAAAAAAACAATAAGGTATATACCTTATAACTATTTAAAAAAATTTTTTGATTGAAAATCATCACACTCTTAAAAAAAGAAAAAATACCTCTATTCAGGTTATACTCAGTCCAACCAATTTCCACCACTTTTTGACCAAAAAAACCAAAAAAAAGAAAATTATTTAAAAAAAAATTAATCCTAAAAAATAACAAATTTCATATTAAACCAAAAAAAAAAATATAAAAAAAAGAAAAAAAATATTTTAAAGAAAATAAAAAATTATTTAATTCAAAAAAAAATCAAATACTAAAAAATAAAACTATAACTCTTAAAATTTTAAACTTCAATTCTAATAAAATTAAATCAAATTTATAAAATATTAATCATATAAAAAAAGACCCAAAAAATAATATCACAAAAATAATAAATAATATTCTTAAAATTAAAATATTTCTTTCAAATTTAATAATTATTAAATAATTTAACATAGAAAAATTTATTAATAATAAATAATAAATTACACGAACAAAAAAAAAAAAAGTAAAAAAAAAACAAAAAAAAAAAAAAAAAAAAAAAATTAAATTTAAATTAGATATTAAAAAAAATTCAAAAATTAAATCTTTAGAATAAAATCTACAAAAAAAAGGAAATCCACATAAAGCTATTAAAGTAAAAACAAAAATTAATCTACAAAAAGGCATATAATTAATCAATCCCCCTATTTTACGAATATCTTGATTATTATTTATATTCAAAATTAAAATCCCAGCACTTAAAAATATCATAGATTTAAATAAAGCATGTATTAATAAATAAAAAAAACATATTTCAACTTCCCCTATACATAAAATTATAAATATAAATCTTATTTGTCTTAAAGTAGAAAAAGCAATAATTTTTTTTAAATCAAATTCAAAAATAGCATTTAAACCAGATATAAATATAGTTAAACAAGAAACTACTAATAAATAATTAAAAAATAAAAATTCTAAAAAAATTTCATTAAAACGAATTATTAAATAAATTCCTGCTGTTACTAAAGTAGAAGAATGAACCAAAGAAGAAACTGGTGTAGGAGCTGCTATAGCTAAAGGCAATCAAGAAGAAAAAGGAATTTGAGCTCTTTTAGTTAATCTAGCAAATATAATTATTAAACTAATATAAAATAAATAATCTAAATTTTTATAATAATCCAAAAAAATAAAATTTCAAGAACCAAAATTTAATATTCAAATTAAAGAAAGAATAATAAATAAATCCCCAATTCGATTTAAAAAAACAGTCACAAAACCAGATCTATAAGATTTTTTATTCTGATAAAAAATAACTAAACAAAAAGAAACTATCCCTAAACCATCTCAACCTAATAAAATTCTAATTATATTAGGACTAATAATTAATAAAAATATAAATATAATAAATAAATTTATTAATATTAAAAATCGAGTTTTATTAAAATCAAAATTTATATATTCTATACTATATAATAAAATTATAGAAGAAATTAAAAAAACAAAAGAAATAAATATTAAAGATATTCAATCAATTAAAATTACATAAATAATATTACAAGAATTTAAAAAAAAAAATAAATATTCAATAAAATAAAACTTATTAAAATAAATAAATAATAATCCTATAAAAAAAAAAAAAATAAAAAAAAAAAAAAAAAAAAAAAAAAAAAAAAAAAAAAATTAAATTTAATTACTTAAATATACAATATAATCTTCAATTCCACAAATTAATATTTTAGTTAAACTATTTAAATATAAAAATAATTCTATTAATAAAAAAATTAAATTCAAAGGTAATCAATGTAAAAATAATAATATATACTCACTTAAATTAATAAAAACTAAATAATTTATATTAAAAAATAATTTCCCATACTGAGTATATAAATATAAATATAAACTATATAAAAATATTAAAATTATTAAAAATAAATAATAAAAATATAATGTATCTAATCAAACTATTAAATTAATTAATAATATTAATTCACCAAATAAATTTAATGAAGGAGGAAAAGATATATTAGAAGAACACAATAAAAATCATCAAAAAGATAAAAAAGGATAAATATTAATCAATCCTTTATTTATAAATATTCTACGACTTTTAAAACGTATATAACAAATATTACTTAAACAAAATAATCCAGAAGAACATAAACCATGACCAAATATTAAAACTAAAGAACCACAATAACCCCAATTAATAAAAGTTAATAAACCAATAATTACTAAACCTATATGAACTACTGAAGAATAAGCAATTAGAATTTTCAAATCTCTTTGAAAAAAACATACTAAACTTAAAATAAATATACCAAATAAACTTAAAGAAATTAAAAAAAAATTTAAATATAAATTAATCTTAAAAATTAATATTAAAATATGATAAATCCCAAAACCCCCTAATTTTAATATAATACCAGCTAAAATTATTGAACCAGAAATAGGAGCTTCAACATGAGCTTTAGGTAATCAAATATGAAATATAAATAAAGGCATTTTTACTAAAAAAATTATCATCAAAAAAAAAAAAAAAAAAAAATTAAATCCATTTAAATAGTCAAAATAATATATAAAAATAAAAATAGTATTATTTAAATATAATAAACATGAAAAAAAAGGTAAAGAAAAAAAAATTATATAAATAAATAAATAAAATCCAGCTTTAAATCGCTCATACTGATACCCCCATCCATAAATTAAAATAATAATGGGAATCAAATTAATCTCATAAAAAATATAATATATAAGAAAATTATTTCTAAAAAAACAAAAATAAAAAATTAAAATAAAAATAAATATTAAAATATTAAAATACATAGAATAATTAAATTTAATATTAATACTTGCTAAATAAACTAATCTAATAATTCATACTCCCAATATAAATATTAAATAAGAAAACATATCCATTCCAAATATATAACTAATATTAAAAAAGTAATTAGATATTGGAATCTTGAAATATATAAAAAAAAAAAAAAAAAAAAAAAAATTCTGGGTAATTCATCATCTTTTAACTTTAAAGCTAATAAAAATCATTCTAAAAAAAATTATTATAAAAATTATTAACATTGTAAAATTATTAATGATTTTAAATAATCATTACCATATATTCGAACTATTAAAATTAAAATAGTTAACCCTAAAACTCTTTCTCTAATACAAAAAATAAAAAAAATTAATAATAAAATATATTGTTTAATAAAAATTATAAAATTTATTAAAAATATTAAAGATAAAATTAATAACATATATTCTAATCCTAATAATATTATTAATAAATGATTAAAATTAAATACATAAAATAAAATCCCAGAAAATATTATAAATAATAAAACTAATATAAATAACCCTATCATTTTAATAGTTTAAAAAAAACATTGATATTGTAAATCAAAATTATAAATTTATTTAAAATAAATCAATATAAATATAAATATATTATCATTAATCTCCAAAATTAATATTTTAATTAAAATATATATTGAATATTAATCAAAATAATCTTACTAATAAACTTATTATCATCAATTATTATCATTACTTTAAAATCACCATTAAAATCTAATTTAATAATTTTATTTCAAACAATTCTACTAACTATAATAATTAATTTAATCAATAAAACATCATGAATTTCATTTATAATTTTTATTTTATATATTGGAGGATTAATAATTATTTTCTTATATATTTCTAGAATTTCATTTAATGAAATTAATATTAATAAAAATTATCTTAATAACATTTTCAAATTAATTTTAATAATTATTATTATTTATTGATTTAAAATTTTTATATTAATAGAAAATTTTAAATTTAATAATAATTTTTTATTTGAAGATAATTTTTTTATAATAAATTTATTTAATTCTCCTAACAACTTAATAATATATTTTATTATAATAATTTTATTTATTATATTAATTTTAATTATTTGAATATTAAAATTTAATAAAGGACCTATTCGACAAAAAAATTAATGAAAAAAAATCTTTTAAAAATATTAATGCCAATAATTAATTTACCCACTCCAATTAGAATTAGTTTTATATGAAATTTTGGATCATTATTAATAATTTGTTTAATTAATCAAATTTTAACAGGATTATTCTTAGCTTTTCACTATAAAACTGATATAAATTTAGCTTTCCAAAGAATCATTAATATACATCGAAATATTAATTTTGGTTGATTAATTCGATCTTTTCATGCTAATGGAGCTTCTATATTTTTTATTATACTTTATATTCATATTAGACGAGGAATTTATATAAATTCATTCAATTTTAAAATAACATGAATTATTGGAGTTATATTATTACTAATTACCATAATAACCGCATTTGTAGGATATGTACTACCATGAGGTCAAATATCATTTTGAGGTGCTACTGTAATTACAAACCTTCTATCTGCAATCCCTTATTTAGGAAATTCTATTGTTATTTGAATTTGAGGAGGATTTTCAATTAATAATGCTACTTTAACACGATTTTTTTCAATTCATTTTATTATACCATTTTTAATTATTATACTTACATTTATTCATTTATTTTTTTTACATTTAACAGGATCTAACAACCCCTTAGGAGTAAATAGAAATTTTGATAAAATTACATTTTCACCATATTTTATTATTAAAGATTTAATTGGAATAATAATTTTTTTATGAATATTTTTTACTTTAACATTAATTTTCCCATACTTATTAAATGATCATAATAATTTTATTATAGCAAATCCTATAATTACCCCTAATCATATTCAACCAGAATGATACTTTTTATTTTCCTACTCTATTTTACGAGCAATTCCTAATAAGTTAGGAGGTGTTATAGCATTATTAATATCAATTCTAATTTTATTAATTATACCTTTATTAAATAATAAAAAATTTTTAACAAATAAATTTTATCCTATAAACAAAATTACATTTTGAATCTTTATTATAACTTTTTTTATCTTAACCTGAATTGGTATACAACCAGTTGAATATCCATTTATTAATATAGGTCAAATATTTACCTTAATTTATTTTTCTTATTTTATTTTAAATTATTATATTTTTAAATTATGAGATAAATTAATTTAATTTAAACTTTAAAAGTTAATTAATTTAAATAAAAATTTTTATTTTGAAAATAAACCTTAGAGCTTAATTCTATTAACTTAACTTAAATTAATGATATAAATTAAATAATTTTAAAGAATAATTAAATATAAATATAAATAAAATTAAAGGTAAAATTAATTTTCAAATTAAATATATTAATTTATCATAACGAAATCGAGGTAAAAATCCTCGTAATCAAATAACTAAAAATATAAAAATTAAAATCATTATATTTAAATAAAATTTATTTATTAATAAACCAAAAAATATCTCAAATATTAATATACCTATAAATATAATTCTTATATATTCTGATATAAAAATAAAAATAAATGATATACTTCTAAATTCAATATTAAATCCAGAAACTAATTCAGATTCACCCTCAGAAAAATCAAAAGGAGATCGATTTATTTCTGCTAATAATCTTACCAATAATATAATAAATAAAAAAAAAAGAAAAAAAAAAAATTTAATATTAATTTGATATATATAAAAATCTCTTAAATTAAAACTATTAATTATAAATAATAAATTTATAATAATAAGTATTATTCTTACTTCATAAGAAATTATCTGAGAAATAAATCGAATCATACCTAAAACTGAATAATTAGAATTAGATGATCAACTAATTATCAAAAAAATATAAACTATTAAACTAGAACAACAAAATACAAAAATTAAACCAAATCTTATAATATAATTATTACCAAAAAAAGGATAAACAAATCAAAAAATAACAGAAATAAATAAACCCAATATAGGTGAAATTAAAAATATAAAAAAATTTAAATTATTAGGATAATTAACTTCTTTAAAAAATAATTTTAACCCATCCCCTATAGGTTGAAAAATCCCCTTAAATAAAAACTTATTAGGCCCTTTACGTAATTGAATATAACCTAAAATTTTACGTTCAAATAAAGTAAAAAAAGCTACTCTTATAAAAACTATTAAAAATAAAATCAAAAAATTAATTAATATAATTATTAAATAATAAATTACTATTTATAATTAAAATTATATAATTAAATTCTAAATTTAACACAATTATCTGCCAAAATAGTTAATAATTAATTTAAATCATTTTTTTAAAATATTATTTATTTATTTAATCCTTTCGTACTAAAATAAATATAATTTTAAAAGATAGAAACCAACCTGGCTTACACCGGTTTGAACTCAAATCATGTAAGAATTTAAAGGTCGAACAGACCTATAACTTAAAATTTTGCACCTAAGATTAATCTTAATTCAACATCGAGGTCGCAAACTAATTTTTAAATTTGGACTTAAAAAATTAATTACGCTGTTATCCCTAAAGTAACTTTTTCATTTAATTAAAAATTTTAATTCAAAAATATCATTAATTAATGTAAAATTTTAAAAAAAGTTAAACATTTTTTTTTATCACCCCAATAAAATAATTAAAAAAATTAAAATTTATATAACCCAAAAATTTTAATAAAATAATTATAAAGTTTTATAGGGTCTTATCGTCCCTTTAAAATATTTAAGCTTTTTTACTTAAAAATAAAATTTTAATTTTATAAATAATAAAGTCTATTTTTCATCAAATCTTTCATTCTAGTCCCCAATTAAAAGACTAATTATTATGCTACCTTTGCACAGTCAAAATACTGCAGCTATTTAATTAAAATCATTGAGCAGATTCTATATTAAATAAATTTCTTAATACTATGTTTTTGTTAAACAGATGAAAATAATTTTTGCCAAATTCATAATTTATAAATAACTTAATTATACTAATTTAATCATTATTACTAAAAATAAATTATTAATTTATAAAATTTAATATTAAAAATAAATAATTTATAATAAATTAAATAAAATTAAATAATAAATTTTTACAAACTTAAATAAAAATTTCTATTCCTAAAAATTATTTAATTAAATATATATTATTATATAAAAATTTCAAGCTTATCCCTAAAATAATTTAAATTTAAAATAATATTAACTTATAATTATAAATTAAACTTTTAAAATTTTAAATTAAATTTAATTCTTAAATAACTAAATATAATATAACGAATTAAATTTCAAAACTAATATTATTTTTTAAATATTTATAAAACAATAAATTAATAATAAAATTAACTCTATATATTTTGAGAATTTAAAATTAAATTAAAAATTTTAATTAACCCTGATACAAAAGGTACTAAATAAATAAATTCTTTATAAAATTTAAAATTTTCTTTTACAATACTATTAAACTATCAATCTAAAAATTTATTTTTACTAAATACTAAAACAAAATATATTTAAATTATTTTTATAAAATTTCTATAAAAAAAAATAAAATTAAAATAATTAATTAAATAAAGTTAATTAATAACATCTTATCATTGTAAATGAAATACTTAAATTTAGATATTTATTTATAATTCTTTCTAAATACACTTTCCAGTACATTTACTTTGTTACGACTTGTCTTATTTTTAATAAGAATGACGGGCAATATGTACATATTTTAGATCTATATTCATATTAATAAAATTATTAAATTTACTATTAAATTCACTTTTATTTTAATTTTCATATAAAACTCCAAAAATTAAATTTATTGTAACCCATTATTTTCTTATTTATAAACTACATCTTGACTTAACATACATTATTAAATTAATTTAAGAAAATAAATTTTTAAAATATATTCATGACAGCGATATATAAATTTTTAAAATAAGTAAAATAACTCGTGGATTATCAATTAAAAAACAGGTTCCTCTAATAAGACTAAAATACCGCCAAATTTTTTAAATTTAAAGAACTTAACTATTAATTTTTTAGTAATTATATTTAAATTTTTATAATAGGGTATCTAATCCTAGTTTAAAATAAAATTTAATAGAATAAAATATTTACAATCTTAATTTTTAATTAAATTTTACTTTTAAAAAAAAAATTAATCTATTTAACTTATTTAATACTAATAACCAAATTATTTTATTTATATATTATGTTTAACCGCAACTGCTGGCACATATTTAGTTTATATTTAAATTAATAATTAAATCTAAATTTCATTAATTTTTAATATTAAATACTGAGAATTATTAAAATTCATTAAGAATCAATTAACAAACAAAAATTTTCATATATTTTTTTAATTAAATAAAATTTTATAATAAAATAAATTATTATTTAAAAATTTAATAAAATATGGTTTAATAAATTAATTTAAAATACTTAAATTAATAAATCTAATATAATAATAAATCTAAATTAAATATCTAAATTAATTCATTATTTTAAACAAATATTTAAATATATAAATATTCAGATAAATAAATAATTTTACACTATATATATCTATTATAGAATTAATAACATACTATAAGATTTTACATATATATCTCTATATATAGATATATAAGTAATGTATAGATAATACTAATAAATAAGGTATTATATATATATATCTTATATATATATATAGATATATATAAATATATATATGATAATAACTAATAAGGATTTATATATAAATATATATATATATATAAAATATATAAGTAATACCGATATATAAGGTATTATATATCTATATACTATATATAAGAGGTATATAGATGTATATTCTATTATATATTAATAAATCTCTTATATACTCTTATTCTTCTCTTTATCTTAATTCTCTTATTCTCTTTTATCATTTTTTTTTTTAGAGGTGGGCATAGCCCCCCTCTTTTAACAATTTTAGACATTACGGTTTCATAAAATATGATTATTTCCAGATTAATTTAAATAAAATAAATATTTTTACTAATTTTTAAACCAATAAACATTTAATTATTATAAAATTAAATAAAATGCCTGAAAAAGGATTACTTTGATAGAGTAAATCATGTAAAATTAATTACTTTTATTAAACATTAAATAAATTATTAAGAAAAATAAGCTAAATTTAAGCTTTTGGATTCATACTTCAAATATAGAAATATAAATCTTTTTTCTATAAACAAATTATTTAATAAATTATATTTTTAGAATTAAACTAATCCTTAAGAATCAAAATCTTAAATGCATTAAACAATTAAATATATAAATAATATATAGAAAAATAAACTAATAAGTTAAGAAAATTTTAAATTCAATTATAATAAAAATTTTTCTAATAAATTTAAATTTAACAAAAATTACTTTTATTACTTTAATAATATTTAGATCAATAATATCAATTTCTTCATCAAATTGACTATCAATATGAATAGGATTAGAATTAAATTTATTTACATTTATTCCAATCTTAAATTTTAAAATATCAATTTATTCAATTGAATCAACTATAAAATATTTTCTAATCCAAGCTTTTGCTTCAATTATTTTACTTATATTTTTAATTAACAAATCTCTTTTTTTCATAATTCAATTAAATTTTATAATTATTATTCCTTTATTAATAAAATTAAGATTAATACCTTTTCATTTATGATTACCCTCAATAATTGAAGGATTAAATTGAATATCATGTTTTTTATTAATAACTTGACAAAAAATTTCACCAATAATTATAATTTCATATTTAAATATAAATAAAATATTAATTTTTACTATTTCAATAATTTCATTAAATAATTTTTTTGGAATAAATCAAAATTCAATTCGAAAAATTTTAGCTATATCATCAATTAATAACTCTTCATGAATATTAATAGCAATTATTATAAATGAAAATTTATGAATAAATTATTTCTTAATTTATTCAATTTTAAATTTAATAATTATTAATATCTTATGAATCTATAAGATTAATTATATTAATCAATTAAAATTTTTTAATTTTAATTTTTTCCTTAAATTAAATATATTAATATTAATTTTTTCAATTATAGGATTACCTCCAATACTAGGATTTTTAATAAAATGAATATTAATTAAAATATTAATTTATAATAAAATAATTATTATTTTAATTTTATTAATTACATTAACAATTTTAAATTTATATTTTTATTTAAAATTAACTTATTTTTTATTATTTAACTTTAATTTATTCAATAAATGATTTATTCAAAATAAAAAAAATAATAACTTTAATATTATTTTATTTATCAATTTTTTTAGTATATTTTTTAGTTATATTATTTTTTATTAATTAAGATTTTAAGTTAAATAAAAAACTATTAATCTTCAAAATTAAAAATAAATATTTTAAATCTTAATTAAATAAAATAATACCTTTAAATTTGCAATTTAATATCATAATTTTGAATATAAGATTTAATTGATAAAAAGATATTAAAATCTATATATAAATTTACAATTTACAACCTATCATCAGCCATTTTATCC